TAAATTTATTTATATTAAATTTATTAATTTAAGTAATTATTAAAAATTAAAAAATGATAGAGTATAAAGTTTTATTTTGGCTTAAAAATTTATTATTAATTTATATTATATGTAAATTTTTGTGTGAATTATTATTTATTTTAAAAATAAATAATTTTATTTATTTGCAGTGATTAATATTATAAATTAAAGAAATTTAGAAATAGAAATATTAATTAATATTGACTTAATTTGTGCCAGCAGTTGCGGTTATACAGATAATGTAAGTAAATTTTATTAATATAAGTTAAATGATTTTATAAAAATATAAAATGATTTATTAAGTGAAATTTTAAATTATTATATTTTTTAGTAATAAAATAGTTGAGGCTAGAAAATTTTAATGAAAAACTAGGATTAGATACCCTATTATTTAAAATAAAAAAATATTTTGTTTGAGTAGTATTAGATATGTTCTTGAAACTTAAAAAATTTGGCGGTATTTTAGTCTATTCAGAGGAACCTGTTTTATAATCGATAATCCACGATGTACCTTACTTAAAATTGTTTTCAATTTATATACCGTTGTTATTAGAATATTTTATAAGAATAATAATTTTCTATAATTTATAAAAAAATTAATATCAAATCAAGGTGTAGTTTATTTTTAAGTAAAAATGGGTTACAATAAAAATTATTTATATGGATTTAAATATGAAAAATTTAATGAAATTGGATTTGATAGTAAATTTATAGAGATAAATAAATTGATTTTAGCTCTAAAATATGTACATATCGCCCGTCGCTCTTGTTATTAAAATAAGATAAGTCGTAACATAGTAGATGTACTGGAAAGTGTATCTAGAATCAATTTAAAGCTTATTAAGTAAAGTATTTCATTTACATTGAAAAGATTTTTGTGCAAATCAATATAAATTGATTAATAATTATTTATTATTTATATTTTTTTAAAAAAATTTAAATTATTAAAAATAATTATAAAATTTAATGTTTTAGTATTTTATAAAGAAATAATAATTTTAATAATAATTTATTAGTATTGTGAAATAAGATTGAAATAATTTGAAAAATTTTTATTTAAAAAGAAAATTTAATTTATTGTATCTTGTGTATCAGAGTTTATTAAATAAAAAATATTTATTATATTTTTCTCGATTTTAAAAGATTTAATAAATTATAAAATTTAATGTGATAAATTTATTTTAAATAATTTATTAGAAATGAAATGTTATTCGTTTTTAAAGGTATCTAGTTTTTTAAGAAATAAATTTAATTTAGTTTTTTAAAATTTATTTATTTATTTAATTTAATTAAATAAATTTTAAAAGATAATATTTTATGGGATAAGCTATAAAATAAATTTTTATAAATAATAAATATTTAATTTAATATTATATGTTTAGAAGTAGCAATTTTTATTAAATTTGTTATAAATTAATTTTTTTTTTATATTATTTATTATATTTTAAGTTTTTATTAAAATATTTATTTTAATTTTAAAAATAAAGTAATAATGATAAAATTAGTATATTATATTTGTATAATTATATTTATAAGTGATAAGTTTATGTAAAGAATTCGGCAAAAATAATGTTCGCCTGTTTAACAAAAACATGTCTTTTAGAATTTAATTTAAAGTCTAACCTGCCCACTGATTTTTTTAAATGGCCGCAGTATTTTGACTGTGCAAAGGTAGCATAATCATTAGTCTTTTAATTGAAGGCTGGAATGAATGGTTGGACGAAATATTAACTGTTTCATTTAAAATTATAATAGAATTTTATTTTTTAGTCAAAAAGCTAAAATTTATTTAAAAGACGAGAAGACCCTATAAATCTTTATATATAATTTATTTTAATTTTATAGATTTTTTTGATTATTATATTATTTATGTATTTTGTTGGGGTGATAGTAAAATTTAATTAACTTTTAAAATTTAAATCATTTATTTATGAATAATTGATCCATTTTTAATGATTAAAAAATTAAGTTACTTTAGGGATAACAGCGTAATTTTTTTGGAGAGTTCATATTGATAAAAAAGATTGCGACCTCGATGTTGGATTAAGATATAATTTTAGGTGCAGCCGTTTAAATTTTAAGTCTGTTCGACTTTTAGAATCTTACATGATCTGAGTTCAAACCGGTGTAAGCCAGGTTGGTTTCTATCTTTAAATATTTAATATATTTTAGTACGAAAGGATTTTATATATAAATAATTTATTTTATAGATAAGAATATAATTAATTGTTTTTACTATTTTGGCAGATTAATGTAATAAATTTAGAATTTATAAATGTAATTTATATTACAAATAGTACTTGTTTTATATAGAAGTTATTTTATTTTTAATTATGAGTTTAATATTAATTATTTGTGTTTTAGTAAGAGTTGCATTTTTAACTTTATTAGAGCGTAAAGTTTTAGGTTATATTCAAATTCGTAAAGGGCCAAATAAAGTTGGTTTAATAGGAATTCCCCAACCTTTTTGTGATGCAATTAAATTATTTACTAAGGAACAAACTTATCCTTTATTATCTAATTATATTTCTTATTATTTTTCTCCAGTTTTTTCTTTATTTTTGTCATTGTTATTATGAATATGTATACCTTTTTTTATTAAATTATTTTCTTTTAATTTAGGGTTGTTATTTTTTATATGTTGTACTAGTTTAGGTGTTTATGCAGTAATAATTGCTGGGTGATCTTCAAATTCTAATTATGCTTTATTAGGGGGTTTACGGTCAGTTGCACAAACAATTTCTTATGAAGTAAGATTAGCTTTAATTTTATTATCTTTTGTTTTTTTAATTAATAATTATAATATAATTAATTTTTATTATTATCAAATTTATTTATGATTTTTTTTTTTATTATATCCATTAGTTTTTGTGTGATTTATTATTTCTTTAGCTGAAACTAATCGAACTCCTTTTGATTTTGCTGAAGGGGAATCGGAATTAGTATCAGGGTTTAATGTTGAATATAGAAGAGGGGGATTTGCATTAATTTTTTTGTCAGAATATGCGAGAATTTTATTTATAAGAATATTATTTTCATTAATTTTTTTAGGGGGAGATGTATTTAATTTTATATTTTATTTTAAATTAATATTTATTTCTTTTGTGTTTATTTGAGTGCGGGGGACATTACCTCGATTTCGGTATGATAAATTAATATATTTAGCTTGAAAGGTTTTTTTACCTTTTTCTTTAAATTATTTATTATTTTTTATTGGATTAAAAATTTATTTATTTAATATTATTTAGTTAAGTTTTATTAGTAAAGTTAATAGAAAATTTAGGTTTCTATTTTATATTTTCAAAATATACGCTTGTTCAAGCTCATTAACTATTAATTTAATAAATTATCTCATCATTTAGTAATAATAGGATTAATTAAATAATAAAAAAAATATAAGATTGTAAGGATTTGTCCAATAATAATATATGGATTTTCTACTGGGCGGGCTCCAATTCATGTTAATAAAATTACAATAACTGTTATAATTCAAAATAATACTTGATTAATAGGGTAAAATGTAATTCCCCGAAATTTTCTTAAATTATAAAAAGGTATAATTATTAAAATGGCAATTGATATAATAAGAGCAATTACACCCCCTAATTTATTAGGAATTGATCGAAGAATTGCATAGGCAAATAAAAAGTATCATTCTGGTTGAATATGAATAGGTGTTACTAATGGATTAGCAGGAATGAAATTATCTGGGTCACCTAATAAATAAGGATTTCATAATGTTAATATAGTTAATGAAAATAGTATAACAATAAATCCAGTAATGTCCCTATAACTGAAATAGGGGTGAAAAGGGATTTTATCTAAATTAGAATTTAATCCTAATGGATTATTTGATCCTGTTTGATGTAAAAATAATAAATGAATTATTACTGTTGCTAAAACAATAAAAGGTAAAATAAAATGAAATGAAAAAAATCGTGTTAATGTTGCGTTATCAACAGCAAATCCTCCTCAAATTCATTGAACTAAATCATTTCCTAAATAAGGAATTGCTGATAATAGATTAGTAATTACTGTTGCCCCTCAAAAAGATATTTGACCTCAAGGTAAGACATATCCTATAAAAGCTGTTGCTATTACTAAAAATAAAATAATTGTTCCTGATAGTCAAGTAAATTTAAATATATAAGATCCATAATATATTCCTCGACCTACATGTAGATAAATGCAAATAAAAAAAAATGATGCACCATTAGCATGTAATGTTCGTAATAATCATCCATAATTTACATTTCGACAAATATGGTCAACTCTATTAAAAGCTATTTCGATATCTGCTGTATAATGTATAGCAAGGAATAAGCCAGTTAAAATTTGAATAATTAAACATAAACCTAATAATGATCCGAAATTTCATCATATAGAAATATTAATAGGAGATGGAAGATCAACAAGAGCGTTATTTGCAATTTTTAAAATAGGGTGAGTAACTCGTATTGGTTTGTTCATTAGTTTATTAATCGAATTGGGCCATAAAATAATTTAGTAATTTTTACTACTGCAATTAATGTAATTAATAAATAATTAATTAATATAATTGTAATTATATTAGTTGGATAGTTATATAGTTTATTTAAATTTAATGAATTTTCTTTAATGAAAGAATTAAGATTTTCAATAGAGTTTATTTCAATATTTATAGAATTAAATATTAAAATTATTTTATCTATGAATAAAATAATTAAGATTGACATTAATAAAATAGAAATTGTTATTGTTGTTAATTTTATTTCTATAGAAAATAATTCATTAGATGCAAGAGAGGTGACATAAATAAATAAAACTAATATTCCTCCAATAAAAATTAAAAATAAAATATAAGAGAATCAGAATCTTTTTGTTATTATTCCAGTAATACAACAAATTATTAAAGTTTGCACTAATAATATAATTCCTATACTTAAAGGGTGAGTTATTTGAAAAAAAATAAATCTAAAAATTAAAGTTAAAGAATATAAAAATAATTGTATGATATCAAGAAGTAGTTTAATTAAAATATTAATTTTGGAGATTAATGATAAAGAGTTTTCTTTTTTCTTGAAGTTTAAAAAGAATATATTCTTATTTTTGATTTACAAGACCAATGTTTTTGTTAAACTATTAAAACTAATGATAATATTGATTAATTGAGGGTTACCTTTTTTTTTGTTAATAGTAGGAATTTTTGTTTTTATTTCTAATCGAAAACATTTATTATCTATATTATTAAGTTTAGAATATATTGTTTTGTCATTATTTTATTTATTATTTATTTATTTAAATATATTAAATTATGAAAGTTATTTTAGAATAGTTTTTATAACATTTAGTGTTTGTGAAGGAGTTTTAGGGTTATCAATTTTGGTATCTATAATTCGGTCATATGGAAATGATTATTTTCAGTCTTTTAATATTTTGCAATGTTAAAATTATTATTTATATTATTGTTATTATTTCCATTTTGTTTTATAAAAAATATATTTTGAATGGTTCAAAATATATTATTTTTAATTATATTTATTATTATTATTTATAATTATTTTATGAATTATTGAGTGAGAATTTCTTATTTTTTAGGTATAGATTTACTTTCTTATGGAATGGTACTATTAAGTTTTTGGATTTGTTCTTTGATATTAATAGCAAGAGATTCAATTAATAAATTGAATAATTATAGAAATATATTTTTATTAAATGTTTTAGTTTTATTATTAATATTAGTATTAACTTTTAGAAGTATAAATTTATTTATATTTTATTTATTTTTTGAAAGTAGTTTAATTCCCACTTTATTTTTAATTTTAGGATGAGGATATCAACCAGAACGTTTACAAGCTGGTATATATTTATTATTTTATACTTTGTTAGTATCTCTTCCTATATTAGTAGCGATTTTTTATTTATATAATAATTTAAATACAATAAATTTTTATATAATAAATAATTATAATTTTAATTTATTTATTTTATATATCTCATTAATTTTGTCTTTTTTAGTTAAGATACCTATATTTTTAGTTCATTTATGATTACCAAAAGCTCATGTTGAAGCCCCAGTTTCTGGGTCAATAATTTTGGCCGGGATTATACTAAAGTTGGGGGGTTATGGGTTATTACGAGTAATAAATTTTTTACAATATTTAGGCATAAAATATAATTATATTTTTATTTCAATTAGTTTAGTAGGAGCTGTTTTAGTTAGTTTAATTTGTTTACGACAAACAGATTTAAAATCATTAATTGCATATTCTTCAGTCGCTCATATAGGAATTGTTTTGAGTGGGCTATTTACTATAACTTATTGAGGAATTTGCGGTTCTTTTTCTTTAATAATTGCTCATGGATTATGTTCTTCAGGGTTGTTTTGTTTAGCAAATATTATGTATGAACGATTAGGTAGACGAAGTTTATTAATTAATAAGGGATTATTAAATTTTATACCTTCTATAGCTTTATGGTGATTTTTATTATGTTCAGCAAATATAGCTGCCCCGCCAACTTTAAATTTATTAGGTGAAATTTCTTTATTAAATAGTATTGTTAGATGGTCTTGATTAACTATAGTTTCATTAATTTTTATTTCTTTTTTTAGAGCTGCCTATACATTATATTTATATTCTTATAGACAACATGGGAAGTTATGTTCAGGAGTTTATTCATTTAGAATAGGTTTTAATCGAGAATATTTATTGTTATTTTTACATTGATTTCCTTTAAATTTATTAGTGTTAAAATCTGAAATAAGTTTATTGTGATTATAAATTTAAATAGTTTAAAAAAAATATTGATTTGTGGTATCAATGATATGAATTTATTTCATTTTAGATTGTGAAATATTTATCAATTTGTTTAATTAATTTTGTTTTATTAATATTTATGAGAATTAGTTTATTTTTTTTTTCATTATATTTTATTATAAATGAATTAATTTATTTTCTTGAATGGGAAGTAGTATCATTAAATTCTATAAGAATTGTTATAACTTTTTTATTTGATTGAATAAGTTTAATATTTATATCTTTTGTATTATTTATTTCTTCTTTAGTAATTTATTATAGAAAGGAATATATAAGAGGTGATTATAATATTAATCGATTTATTATATTAGTTTTATTATTTGTTATGTCTATAATATTATTAATTATTAGTCCAAATTTAATTAGAATTTTATTAGGATGAGATGGCTTAGGATTAGTTTCTTATTGTTTAGTTATTTATTTTAATAATGTAAAGTCTTATAATGCGGGGATATTAACTGCTTTATTAAATCGAATTGGGGATGTAGCTTTTTTATTAGCTATTGCTTGAATATTAAATTATGGAAGATGAAATTATATTTATTATTTGGAATTTATAAAAAATGATAAGGAAATGTTAGTAATTGGAATTTTAGTAGTTTTAGCCGCAATAACTAAAAGAGCTCAAATTCCTTTTTCTTCTTGATTACCTGCTGCTATAGCAGCTCCTACACCAGTTTCTGCTTTAGTTCATTCTTCAACTTTGGTAACAGCTGGGATTTATTTATTAATTCGGTTTAATTTTTTAGTAAATAATTCTTTTATAGGTCAATTATTATTATTATTAGCTGGTTTAACTATATTTATATCTGGGTTAGGGGCTAATTTTGAATTTGATTTAAAGAAAATTATTGCTTTATCTACATTAAGACAGTTAGGTTTAATAATAATAATTTTATCAATAGGTTATTATAAGTTGGCTTTTTTTCATTTATTAACTCATGCATTATTTAAAGCATTACTTTTTATATGTGCTGGAGCTATTATTCATAATATAAATAATTCACAAGATTTACGATTAATAGGGGGATTAAGATTATATATACCATTAACTTCTTCTTGTTTTAATGTAGCTAATTTAGCATTATGTGGAATACCATTTTTAGCTGGATTTTATTCAAAAGATTTAATTTTAGAAATTGTTTCTTTAAGTATAATAAATACATTTATTTATTTTTTATTTTTTTTTTCTACAGGTTTAACAGTTTGTTATTCTTTACGATTGGTTTATTATTCTATGACTGGAGATTTAAATTGTAGATCTTTAAATGTTTTAAATGATGAGAGATGAGTGATATTAAAGGGAATACTAGGATTAATAGTAATAAGAATTGTTGGGGGTAGTCTTTTAAGATGATTAATTTTTTTAACACCTTATACAATTTGTTTACCTTATTATTTAAAATTTATAACATTATTTGTATGTATTGTAGGAGGTTTTATTGGATATTTAATTTCGAAGGTTTCTTTATATTTTTATAATAAATCTTTAAGAAATTATTTTATTAGAATATTTGCAGGTTCGATATGATTTATACCGTATATTTCTACTTATGGAATTGTAAATTATTCATTAAAAATTGGTATGAATGTTGTAAAAAATTTTGATCAAGGGTGATCAGAATTTTTAGGAAGACAAAATTTATATAAGCAATTAGTGAATCATTCACAGTTTATTTATATAATACAAAATAATAATTTAAAAATTTATATATTAGTATTTGTGTTATGAGTAATAATTTTATTAATATTTTTAATTTTTTTATATTTAAATAGCTTATATTTAGAGTATAACATTGAAGCTGTTAGGGAGATAATTTTATCTTTAAATAATTAAATAATTAAAATTAGTAATTTATAAAAAAAATTTTTTTATTTTTACAATGAAAATGTAAGGTTTTTATTAAACTATATAAATTAGAAATATAAATGGAATTTAACCATTAAAATAAAAAGTTAGCAGCTTTTATTTGATCATCATATTTCTTTAATTGGAATATTTATTCATTTTTATCATTAACAGTGATATACCTCTATTTTGGTTTCAATTAAATTTAAGAATAAGGGTAAAATTACCTAATATTAGGTCGAAACTAATTGCAATAAATCGCTTCATATTCAAGGTAAATTGATTTAATCAATTATTTTTGAATGCAAATCAAATGTTATTTATTAACTATAACCCTAATTTTATTAATTTGTTCAATTTAGCATACCTTGGTTTCATTCATGGTATAACCCTAATAATAAAATTAAAATAAATAAAATTGATGTAAATGTTCAAATAAATAAATTTGAATAATTATAAATTATGATTATTGGTAAAATTAAAGCAATTTCTACATCAAAAATTAAGAAAATAATAGTAATTAAATAAAATTTTAAGGAAAAGGGTAGGCGAGAGGATGATATTGGATCAAATCCGCATTCAAATGGGGAATTTTTTTCTCGATCTCTATATCTTTTTTTCGATAAAATAGATGCTAATATTATTACAATAATTGAAAGGGATATAATAATTACTGTTATTGTAGTTATAGAAAAAATTATTTATACTATTAATAAATAGACCTTATGATTGGAAGTCATATATACTTTTATACTATATAAATAACCTATCCCCCTCATCAATAAATTGATACATAAAGGAATAATCAAACAATATCTACAAAGTGTCAGTATCATGCTGCAGCTTCAAATCCAAAGTGGTGATTTTTTGAAAAGTGATTATTTAGATGTCGAATTAAACAAATTAATAAAAATGTTGTTCCAATTAATACATGGAGTCCGTGGAATCCTGTTGCTATATAAAAAGTAGATCCATATACAGCATCAGCAATTGTAAAAGGAGCTTCGATATATTCATAAGCTTGGAGAGCTGAAAAATAAACCCCTAAAAGAATAGTAAAAAATAATCCTTGAGTTGTTTGTGAATAGTTACTTTCTATTAAGCTATGATGAGCTCATGTTACTGTAATTCCTGATGCTAATAAAATAGTTGTATTTAATAGAGGAATTTGGAATGGATTAAAAGGAGTAATTCCTTGAGGTGGCCAGATAGAACCTAATTCAATTGATGGGGATAGACTTCTGTGAAAAAATGCTCAAAAAAATGAAGAGAAAAATAAAACTTCTGAAAGAATAAATAAAATTATTCCTCAGCGTAGGCCTGTTGTTACTGGATATGTGTGTAATCCTTGAAATGTACTTTCTCGAGAAACATCACGTCATCATTGATATACAGTTAAAATTGTAATTAGTGTTCCTAATAAAATTAATGATATATTATATTGATGAAATCATTTTACTAGTCCTGATACAAGTGTTATTGTACCAATTGCTCTTGTTAAAGGTCATGGTCTATAATCTACTAAATGGAAAGGGTGATTTGAATGTGTTGACATATATTAAATTACTTCTCTAGAATAAAGTGTTCTTAAAACAGCAAATACGTATGATTGAATAATAGCAACAGCTGATTCTAATATTAATAAAAGAATTTGTGTAATTAATAAAATAGATACAATAATTGTTGATAGCGAAGGTCCGGTATTTCCTAATAAGGTTAATAGTAGATGTCCTGCAATTATATTTGCAGTTAATCGAACTGCTAAAGTTCCAGGTCGAATAATATTTCTAATAGTTTCAATACATACTATAAAAGGTATTAGAATAGCCGGCGTTCCTTGAGGAACTAAGTGAGCGAATATATGTTGTGTATGATTAATTCATCCAAAAATTATAAATGTTAATCATAGAGGAAGGGCTAAAGTTAGAGTTAAGACTAAATGGCTTGTTCTTGTAAAAATGTAAGGGAATAAACCTAAAAAATTATTAAATATAATTAAGCTAAATAAAGAAATAAAGATTAGTGTTGTTCCTTTTTGATTAGGATTTCCTAATAAAGTTTTAAATTCTTTGTGTAAAGTAATTAAAATATTATTTCAAATAATATGATAACGAGAAGGTAAAAATCAATATATAGAAGGAATTATTAATAAACCAATAAATGTACTAAGTCAATTTAATGATAAATTAAAAATACTAGAAGAAGGGTCAAATACAGAAAATAAATTAGTTATCATTTTCAATTTAATGATGGAGTATCTATTTTAGATAGTTCTTTTGATTTAGATGTTGAAGGTAAATAAATAAAATAATTTATTATATTAAATAAAATAAAAATTAATGAAAATAATAAATATAAACTTAATCAATTGATAGGGTATATTTGAGGAATTAAAAAATATTATATAGTATAATAATTTTAGTTTGACATACTAATGTTATAATTTTAACTAATTTTTTCATTAAAAGTAATTGCTAGATTACTATAACATGGTTTAAGAGACCAGTACTTGCTTTCAGTCATTTAATGGATTTATTTAATTTATATTAGAAATTCATTTAATAAAAAAATTTATTGGAACACTTTCAATTACAATTGGTATAAAGCTATGATTAGCTCCGCAAATTTCTGAACATTGCCCAAAAAATAAACCTGGTCGGTTAATGAAGAAATTTGTTTGGTTTAATCGACCAGGAGTGCCATCAATTTTTACCCCAAGAGTTGGAATAGTTCAAGAATGAATAACATCTGCGGCAGTTACTAAAATACGAATTTGTGAATTTATAGGTAGTACAATTCGATTGTCAACGTCTAATAAACGGAAACTATCGATTTTTAGGTCATTTGTCGGGATTATATAAGAATCGAATTCAATATTTAAAAAATCTGAGTATTCATAACTTCAATATCATTGATGACCAATAGATTTTAAAGTAATTGAAGGTTCATTAATTTCGTCTAATAAGTATAGTAAACGTAATGATGGAAAAGCAATAAATAATAAAATAATAGAAGGTAAAATTGTTCAAATAATTTCAATTGTTTGACCATGCAATAAAAATCGATTGCTGTAAGTATTAAAAAATAATATAAATATTATATACCCTACTATAACAGTAATTATTACAAGAATTAATAATGTATGATCGTGAAAAAATGTTAGTTGTTCTATTAATGGAGAAGCTCTATCTTGAAGTCCTAAATTTGCTCATGTTGACATTTATTTTCTAATAAAAGTAAAATACTTTATATATAGAGCTTAAATCTATTGCACTAATCTGCCATATTAGAAATTAGATAGTAAAGGTAATTCTGAATATCTGTGTTCTGCTGGTGGAATATTTTGGTATCATTCAATTGAAGAATTTAGTTGTATTGAATAAATTACTTGTCGTTGCTTAATTATTCTTTTTCAAATAATAATTATAAAAAAAATAATTCCTACTAATGAAATTGTAGATCCAATAGTTGAAATTACATTTCATGTAGTGTAAGCGTCAGGATAATCTGAATAACGTCGAGGTATTCCTGCTAACCCTAAGAAATGTTGAGGGAAAAAAGTTAAATTTACCCCAATAAATATAATAATAAATTGACTTTTTAATCATTTAATATTTAAAGTTAATCCAGTAAATAAAGGATATCAGTGAATAAAACCAGCTATAATTGCAAATACGGCTCCTATTGATAAAACATAATGGAAATGTGCAACTACATAATATGTATCATGAAGAATAATATCAATTGATGAATTAGCTAAAACGACTCCAGTTAATCCCCCAACAGTAAATAAAAATACAAACCCTAAAGCTCATATAATTGCTGGAGAGTAAGTTAATTGAGTTCCGTGAAGAGTAGCTAGTCAACTAAAAATTTTAATTCCTGTAGGAATAGCAATAATTATAGTTGCAGAAGTAAAATAAGCTCGTGTATCAACGTCTATTCCAACTGTAAATATATGGTGAGCTCAGACAATAAATCCTAATAAACCAATGGCTAATATTGCATAAATTATCCCTAAAGAACCAAATGTTTCCTTTTTTCCACATTCTTGACTAATAATATGAGAAATTATTCCGAAACCAGGAAGAATTAAAATATAAACTTCTGGGTGACCAAAAAATCAAAATAAATGTTGGTATAAAATAGGATCTCCTCCTCCAGCTGGGTCAAAAAATGAAGTATTTAAATTTCGGTCTGTTAGAAGTATAGTAATTGCTCCTGCTAATACAGGAAGTGAAAGTAAAAGTAAAAGAGCAGTAATTACAACTGATCACACGAATAGAGGTATTCGATCATAAGTAATTCCTGTTGAACGTATATTAATTACTGTTGTAATAAAATTTACTGCTCCTAAAATTGATGATATTCCTGCTAAATGGAGTGAAAAAATTGCTAGATCAACCGAAGCTCCCCCATGAGCAATACTAGCAGAAAGGGGGGGATAAACTGTTCACCCAGTTCCGGCCCCATTTTCTACCATTCTTCTTACTAATAGCAATGTTAAAGAAGGGGGTAATAATCAAAAACTTATATTATTTATTCGAGGAAATGCTATATCTGGGGCACCTAATATTAATGGGACTAGTCAATTCCCAAATCCCCCAATTATAATAGGTATTACTATAAAAAAAATTATTACAAAAGCATGAGCAGTAACAATTACATTATAAATTTGGTCATCACCAATTAATGCACCTGGGTGCCCTAATTCTGCACGAATTAAAATTCTTAATGATGTTCCCACTATTCCAGCTCATGTTCCAAAAATAAAATAAAGTGTTCCAATATCTTTATGATTTGTTGAAAATAATCATTGTTGCGATTAAATGGCTGAAGTTTAGGCAATAGACTGTAAATCTATTTATAAGAATTATTCTTTTTAATCATAAGTTTTATAGTCAAAAATGATATTAAATTGCAAATTTAAAGGAATAATTTAAAAATTATTAAGGCTTAAAAGATTATTCTTATATTGATAACTTTGAAGGCTATTAGTTTATTTAACTTAAAGTCTTAAATTAAATAATAGATAAATCTAATGATTACTAAGCCAAATGTTGAAATAAATGAAAATAACAAATATAAATTTATTAAGAAATTATTTCAATAAATATTGAAATTTCAATTATTTTCAAAATAATTTAATATAAATGCTGTATAACATAAACGTAAATAAAAAAATAATGTAATTAATGTTATTACAATTATAATTGTTAATATAAATAATTGATTGTTTAATGAAAGATATTGAATTGTTAATCATTTAGGAATAAATCCTAGGAATGGGGGTAGCCCCCCTAATGAAAGAAAATTTAAAAATAAAGAAAATTTTAAATTTTTATTATAAAAAAATAAAGAAAATAATTGATTAATGTGGTATAATTTGAATAAGTTAAAAAGAAAAATTAAATTAAAAGATAAAAAACTATAAAATATAAAATAAGTAATTCATAGGGATTCATTAGAAAATATTCTTATTAATATTCATCCTAAATGATTAATTGAAGAGAATGTTATTAATTTACGTAAAGAAGTTTGGTTTAATCCCCCCAAAGAACCAATAATAACACATAAAATAATTCTTCAAAATAGCATAAATTTAATAATTAAATAGGAAATTAATATTAATGGGCCAATTTTTTGCCAGGTTATTAAAATTAAAGAATTTACTCAATTTAATCCTTCTATTACATTTGGGAATCAAAAATGAAAAGGGGCAGCCCCTGTTTTTATTAATAAAGAAGATAAAATAATTATGTTAATAAAATTATTAATTCTTACTTGATTAGAAAAATTATTTTGATATATAAATAAAATAGTTGAAAATAATAAAACTGAAGAGGCTAATGCTTGGGTTAAAAAATATTTTAATGAAGATTCATTAGATATTAAATTATTATCTCTTATTAAGGGGATAAAAGATAATAAATTAATTTCTAAACCTATTCATGCTCTTAATCAAGAATTCGCTGAAATAGTGATTATTGTTCTTATCATTAAAATAAAAAAAAATAAAATTTTAGATGAATTATTAATAATTAAAAAGAAAAGGATTGGAACCTTTATAAGTGGGGTATGAGCCCAGTAGCTTAATTAGCTTATCTTTTTATATTTTAGTGTATGATGCACAAAAGTTTTTGATACTTTTAGAAATAGTTTAATTCTATTAAATATAATGAATATAATTTTAATTATATAATTTACCCTATCAAGGTAACCCTTTTATCAGGCAATTCATTTATTCATTTTTAATTTCTGTGCATGCGCATGTGCGTTTTTTTTTTTTTTTTTTTTTTACTCAATTTTTGTGGAAAAAATATTTTTTATATTTTTTTTTTTTTTTTTATTAAATAATTTAAATTATTATAATTAATTATGAAAATTATTTTTTTATTAAATATTTTTTTATATAAATTTTTAATTATTTTAAATATAATTTAAAATTTAAAAAAAATTTTTTAAATTTTAAATTATATTTAAAATTAAATTAAATATTTATAATAAATAAAATATTTATATATATATTAAATATTTATAATTTATTTATTTATAGAATTATATATATATATATAAATTATTTATTAATTTTTCAATTGTATATATGTTAGTTACTATATTTATTTAAATTTTATAATATTTAATAACAATTATATTATTTAATGAAATTATATTTTAAATAAATATATATATTATTAATCTATATAAATAATCTATTATTTATATAAATTATGGTTTTTTTTTAAATAAATATAATATATTTATATTAATTTTAAATATTTATATAATATAAATTATATATATTTATATAAATAATTTATATAATATTTATATAATTTATAATATATATTCTAAAATCATCTTATATTGAAATAATTTAGATAAAGAGTTTTGTTA